TAATCGCGACAATGATTATTTTCTACTAACCACAAGGATATTGGAACTTTGTATTTAATTTTTGGAGCATGATCCGCAATAGTGGGAACTGCCCTCAGTATACTAATTCGAGCAGAACTAGGTCAACCCGGAAGATTAATTGGAGATGACCAAATTTATAATGTGATTGTAACAGCCCATGCCTTTATCATAATTTTTTTTATAGTTATACCTATTATAATTGGAGGTTTTGGAAACTGACTTTTACCCTTAATATTAGGAGCTCCCGATATAGCTTTTCCCCGACTTAATAATATAAGATTCTGACTTTTACCGCCTGCTCTTATATTATTAATTAGAGGATCACTAGTGGAGGCCGGAGCTGGAACCGGATGGACAGTTTATCCACCACTAGCCAGTAACATTGCTCACTCTGGGGCATCCGTAGATTTATCAATCTTTTCCCTACATTTAGCAGGAGCATCATCTATTCTAGGTGCCATTAACTTTATATCCACAGTAATTAATATACGAGCTGAAACTCTTACATTTGACCGATTACCTTTATTTGTTTGGAGAGTCTTCGTGACCGTAATTTTATTACTTTTATCCCTCCCTGTTTTAGCGGGGGCCATCACCATACTTCTTACTGACCGTAATCTAAATACATCCTTCTTCGATCCTACTGGGGGAGGGGACCCCATCTTATATCAGCATTTATTCTGATTTTTTGGACACCCAGAAGTTTATATTCTTATTCTCCCAGCTTTTGGAATAATTTCTCACATTGTAGCCAGAGAAAGAGGAAAAAAAGAATCATTTGGAACTCTAGGTATAATCTACGCCATCATCGCTATTGGTATTTTAGGTTTTGTTGTTTGAGCTCACCATATATTTACAGTAGGAATAGACGTAGACACCCGGGCTTATTTCACTTCGGCTACTATAATTATTGCTGTCCCTACAGGTATTAAAGTTTTCAGATGATTAGGAACGCTTCACGGTACGCAATTCTCTTATAGACCGCCTCTTTTATGAGCCTTAGGATTCCTATTTCTATTTACAGTAGGTGGAGTTACAGGAGTTGTTTTAGCCAACTCATCTCTTGACATCGTTTTACACGACACTTATTATGTAGTTGCTCATTTTCATTATGTCTTATCTATAGGGGCGGTTTTCGGAATTATAGCAGGAGCTGTTTACTGATTCCCCTTGTTGACAGGAATTACTATAAAACCTAAATGGCTTAAAATCCATTTTGGGGCTATATTTACAGGTGTTAATATCACATTCTTTCCCCAACACTTCTTAGGGCTTGCAGGTATACCTCGGCGTTATTCAGATTATCCTGACGCTTATACGGCCTGAAATGTGGTTTCGTCAATCGGATCAACGCTGTCTTTCATTAGAACACTAGGATTCGTATTTATTGTATGGGAAGCCATGGTTGCACAACGTCCTACGGTATTTTCACAAAACTTATCATCCAACTTGGAATGAGCTCACACCACACCTCCTCATTACCATAGTTATGACGAGTTACCCCAATTCGTAATTTAACATTCTAAGATGGCAGATAAGTGCATTAGATTTAAGATCTAAACATAAAGGTTTAAATCCTTTTTTTAGAAAATGTCAACCTGATCCCAACTAAATTTTCAAGATAGTGCGTCACCTCTGATAGAAGAGATTATTATATTTCATGACCACACTATGTTAATTCTTACATTAGTCACCACCCTAGTAGCCTACGTTATTGTTACTATAATAACTAATAAATTTACTGACCGATTCTTACTAGAAGGCCATTTCATTGAAATTATTTGAACAGTAGCACCAGCTCTCTTGCTAATTTTTATTGCACTCCCATCCCTTCATCTTCTTTACCTTTTAGACGAGTATGACAGCCCTTCCTTGACCATTAAATCTATAGGACATCAATGATATTGATCTTATGAATATTCTGACTTTCTAGATGTAGAATTTGATTCTTACATAATCCCGTCAAAAGATCTAGAAGAAAATCAGTTCCGATTAATCGAAGTAGATAACCGGATAATTGTACCCATAAATACATATATTCGTATTTTAGTTTCTTCTACTGATGTAATTCACTCTTGAACGGTTCCTTCCCTTAGAGTAAAAGCTGACGCGGTTCCAGGACGCCTTAATCAACTAACGTTCTTAATTAATCGACCAGGACTATTTTTTGGACAATGCTCAGAGATCTGCGGGGCTAACCACAGATTTATACCTATTGTTGTAGAAAGAATCTCTATAAATTCATTCTTAAATTGAATTAACAACTTTGAATGAAAATTTAGTTAAATGAATAACTTTAGCTTGTCATGCTAAGATCACTTCCAAAGTAATTTTCTATCCCACATATGTCACCCATTTTATGATCAATAATTCTTGTTTTTACATTCTTATCCATTATTGTTCTTCTTAGAATGATATACTTTAACAACCAACCTTTAACTCCAGCTTCTAGAAAAACAATTAAAGAGATTCACTCATCAAACTGATTATGATAACAAATTTATTTTCTTCGTTCGACCCTATATCATCCACAATTTCTTTACAATTAAACTGGCTCAGTATAAGATTTTTCGTAATCGTTTTTTTTCCCTTGTTTTGAATCTCTTTTTCTAAATCTAGAGCTTTATATTTACAAATCACCTCCTACATTACAAAAGAATTCATTCCATTATTCAAAAGTTACAAAAACATTATTTTTTTCAATGTTCTTTTTATATTCATTTTAATTAATAATGTGTTTGGCTTGATACCTTACACATTCACAAGAACTGCACACATTTCCATAACTTTAGCCCTGGCTTTAACTATCTGGCTAAGATTTATATTATATGGTTGAATTAACAATACAAAACATATATTCGCACATTTAGTTCCCTTAGGGACACCTATCATTTTAATACCCTTTATAGTTTTCATTGAATCCATCAGAAATATTATCCGTCCTATTACCTTATCAGTCCGGCTAGCAGCTAATTTAACCGCGGGTCACCTCCTATTAATTCTTTTAGGAGAAAGAATAGTACACAGAAGTGCTTTAATCATTATTTTAGTAACCTCCGCTCAATTCTTACTAATGACTTTAGAAGCCGCGGTAGCCGTAATTCAATCTTACGTATTCGCCACACTATCTACTCTTTACGCAAGAGAAGTTTAATGACAACCCACTCTCACCACCCATTCCATTTAGTAGATATAAGACCTTGACCTTTAACAGCTTCAATTGGAGCCCTATCTTTAACTGTAGGTCTTTCTTACTGGTTTCATTACACATCAATAAGAATTTTAATTCTAGGTTTAGCGATCATTATCATCTCTTCTTATCAATGATGACGAGATATCTCCCGTGAAGGCACACTGCAAGGACTACATGGTTCCATAGTAATCCTAAATTTACGGTGGGGTATAATCTTATTCATTGTTTCTGAAGTATTCTTTTTCCTGTCCTTTTTTTGAGCCTTTTTCCATGCCAGTCTTGCACCCTCAGTTGAAATTGGTACGCAATGACCCCCTTCAGGAATCGTGCCTTTTAACCCATTCCAAGTCCCTTTGTTAAACACTGCTATTCTTTTAGCCTCAGGAGTTACAATCACCTGATCTCACCACGCCCTACTAAATAACAACCATACACAATCTGTTCAAGCTTTGGCCATTACTATTATTCTAGGAATGTATTTTACTGCCCTCCAAGCTTATGAATACTTAGAAGCTCCCTTTTCTATCTCCGAAGCAGTTTATGGTTCCACTTTTTTTGTCGCCACAGGATTTCACGGGTTACATGTTATTGTAGGATCCACCTTTTTACTCATCTGTCTAATTCGAATAACCAAATTTCACTTCTCCCCTTCTCACCATTTCGGGTTTGAAGCAGCTGCATGGTACTGACATTTCGTTGATGTAGTTTGATTATTTCTCTACGTATCTATTTACTGATGAGGAGGATGTTTAATTAGTATAAAGAGTATTATAGACTTCCAATCTTTAGGTCTAAATTTAGATTAAACAATTAAACTCGTCTGTATTAGCTTCGCAATTTCCGTCACCATCAGATCTCTACTTATTATTATTTCTACACTATTTTCAAAGAAAACTATTCTGGATCGAGAAAAATCTTCTCCCTTCGAGTGCGGCTTTGACCCTAAAAACACCTCCCGGGTTCCATTTTCAATTCGTTTCTTCCTAATCGCTATTGTCTTTTTGATTTTCGACATTGAAATTTCAATTTTACTGCCTTTAAGAATCATTTCAAGAACAATTCCTCCTATAGTTTGAATTTTAACAGGTTCTGCATTTTTAGCTGTTGTTACCCTAGGCTTATATTACGAATGAGCAGAAAGAACTCTAGAATGAATTACTTGAATAAAAAACGAATTATTGTAGTCGGTTTCGACCCGATCCCTGGTCCCTAGACCTTTATTCTAATTAACTATAGCTATTACAAGCAAAATCACTGTTAATGATTAGATAAGTCCGCACTTTAGTTAAGAAAGTAGAAGTTTTATAATAGTTGACCTGCAATCAGAAGAAGATATCTTTATCCTACTTTAATCTCTGTAGTGTAAATCCACGTATCATTTTCGTTGATAAAAAGAGACATAGTTTCCTGAGATAGAAAATGAAAATTTTAGAGCTGCTAACTCTAAAAATTGCTCGTTGTAACATTTTCTTTCTAAATTTTATACATACCAAAAGACAAAAGTCACCTTTGCAGCTTCAATGCAACACTCTTCTTGAGCTATTTTAGTAAAAAAAAATCAACATAAGAACTATAATTCAAACTAATGTCACAAAAAGTTTTAAACTTGAAGCCCTTAACATTACCATAAAGCCAGATATGTTATAAATGCGACTTCTAATTCCCTGACCTCCCAAAAGTTCTATTCAACCTAAGTCACTAAACTTTATTATACTGCCCCCCTCAACTAAAGGGAACTTCACTAAAGGCTGAGAAGATAGATAAGGTAAAAACCACATTCTTCCCGCCATTCATAGTGACCGAGAAAATTTCAACATCTTTATTCTATAAGAAGAAACAGAAATTATTATACCTAATAGAGCTCCTAAAGAACAAACCAAGAGCGTTAAGTTTTTTATTCAATAAGGAAATATAATAAAAGTAAAGTCAATATATAATCAAGAAATCATACTTCCAAAAAACACGGAAAATAAAGTTAAACCAAGACAAGATTTTGTCATTACCCCTCACCCATCTCTAAAATTATTAGAACCTATTATTACAGAATCCCGCCGGGTCATGTAATAAACCAGACGAAACGTATAAGTTACCGTTAATCCGGTAGAAATGAAAAGCATAATTAATCTTAAAAAATTAATTTCTTTTATCAAAGAGACTTCCAGAATCAAATCCTTAGAGTAAAAACCAGCCAAAAAAGGTATACCTGCTAAAGCTAAATTCGAAATTACAAAGCAAGATCTCATATAAGGTAAAGAAACTATCATACTTCCTATAGTTCGAATATCCTGTCACCCTTTGTAACCATGAATTACACACCCCGCTCTTATAAACAAAAGAGCCTTAAACAAAGCATGCATCAAAAGGTGAAAAAGTGCTAACTTCACTATACCTAAAGATAAACTATATATTATAAGACCCAGCTGACTTAATGTAGATAGGGCAATAACCTTCTTCAAATCGAACTCAAAACAAGCACCCAATCCAGCCATAAACATAGTTAGAACAGACAAAACCATTAAAGTCTCAGACAAATAAAAATCATACACTCACCCCAAACGGATGATCAAATAAATCCCTGCGGTTACTAGAGTGGAAGAATGAACTAAAGAAGACACGGGCGTAGGAGCCGCTATAGCTGCAGGAAGCCACGCAGAAAAAGGAATTTGAGCTCTTTTAGTCAAAGAAGCCAAAACAATCAATGAACTAGTTAAAACTAGACTTACATTACCTCCTATTCAAGCTACAAAACTTCAATCCCCGAAATTTATCATTCAAACAATAGCTACCAAAATCAGAACATCACCCACCCGGTTAGATAACACAGTTAAAGTCCCCGCATTTAAAGACTTAAAATTTTGATAATAAATTACTAAACAATAGGAAACCAAACCTAAACCGTCCCAACCAAGTAAAATTCTAATTAAATTAGGGCTCATGATCATCAGGCATATTGAACCTACAAAACCCGCCAATAGAAAAATAAATCGTGAAACATTTTTTTCTCCTTCCATGTACTCCCCTGAATAAAAAAAGACTCTCCCAGAAATAAATAAAACAAAGGACATAAAAATCATAGAAACCCAATCTACTAGAAAAATTATATCAATATTAGTTCTCCCTCAGGAAAAAACCGTCCAGATAAAATAAAAAGCATAAGACTTCATCAATAACACAACACTTCTCAAAAAAGCCAGAAATGAAAGAGAGAAAAAGATTATAAAAATTAATCTTCAAATTCTAATTAAAAACACTGTCCAAAATGGTGTTCATATCTCGAGTTCCACAAACTCACATTTTCTATTTAAACTATTTAGACAATAAGTCATACAATCTGACTTCAAAATTAAAATTATTAAAGGATAAATATGTATAAAAAGGACCATGAATTCACGGACCCCTCCATCAGTAACGAATTTTACTCCATGAAATTGTTTACCATGTTGAGTACTAGAAAAAAGATATAATCTATAACATGCTCCTATAAAAGAAAACATTAATAAAAAAATCAAACAATTGAAACTATAACTAATTAGTCTACCAATAAGACCCACTTCCCCCACTAAATTCAAAAAAATAGGAGCAGCCATATTCCCAATACAAAACATAAATCACCATAAAGACATTCTGGGCATGACTTCTAAAAGTCCTTTATTAATATATAATCTCCGAGAAGAAGTTCGATCGTATAGAACCCCAGAGAGAAAAAATAACCCTGAAGAACATAACCCATGAGCTACACAAGTGTATAAACAAGAACTATATCCTCACAAGCCCCATCTTCCTAGACCAGCTAACGCTAAACCCATATGGCTCACAGAAGAGTAAGCAATTAACGATTTCAGATCCACTTGTCGTATACAAATAAAACTCACGGCTAATCCCCCCAACAGACCCAAAGACACCAAGAATGTACTAAAGTAAATTACCTTCCCGTCAAAAATGGTAAACCATCGTATTATTCCATAACAACCCAATTTTAACAACACCCCAGCCAACATTATTGAACCAGACACAGGGGCTTCTACATGGGCCTTAGGAAGCCACAAATGGACGTAAAAAGCAGGGAGCTTAACCAAAAAAGCAAACATAGTAAGAGAAAACCAAAAGCTTGCCCAGAAAACGCTTTTAGATTTACAGTACAGGAAAAAAAATGAATATCTTATCAATAACCCTCCGTTAAAAAAAATGGAAATAAGTAAAGGTAAAGAAGCAAAAACTGTGTATAGTAGAAGATAAACACCAGCTTGCAAACGCTCAGGCTGGTACCCTCAACCTACAATTAGTAAATAAATAGGAATTAAAGAACCTTCAAAAAAAACATAAAAAGATAATATATCTAAAGAACTGAATGTAAGAAACAAAAAGAATATTATCAATATTAAAACAAATGAAAACTTCTCAAAGAAAAAATTTGTAATTTTATATACTTGTCTTGACAACATCATTAGAAAAGTAATTCAAAAAGTTAAAAGAATCAAAAACCACCCTAAAGAATCCACCCCCAAAAAGGAACTAAAATTGTAATATTCAGGATAAACCCCTAACCAAAGAACTCTCAACACCAAAAGGTAAAAAAAGAAACTCATGAACTCTCCAAAAAACGATATGATTATTAAACCAACTATTCCAAAAAAAAATTTTAGCATTGTAAAACTCTAAAACTTGATACATAATCAGAACCATGAGAACGAACCATCCCAACCATGATTCCCACACCCAGTCTTCCCTCACATACGGACGAAATCAAAAAAACCAGTCTTATATACGATTCTAAACCTAAAGTAAAACTAACTAATATAATAAATAAAAAAATAGAAAGTACCAAATACTCTAATCTAATTAATATATTTATAATATGTTTACGCTTGGAAATATAAACTCAAAAACCTACCACAAACATCAAGAAAGGAAATAAAAAAACTAATTTTATCACTCAGAAAAACCTTTCAGCTTCATGGATTTCCAAAACCCATATTTTATCTATAAACTATTTTCTGATGTCTGTCTGTGTAATTTATGAAAAATAGCGGTCTTGTAAGCCGCCAATAGGCCCACCCTCGTAGACAATTTTAAATTCAATTTTATACTTAGTCTTTTTTATAAATTTAATTTTTATATTTATGTTCCATCCCCTAGCTATAATTTTAATTTTAATTATCCAATCGACCATAATCTCGATTCTTGTTTATACATTAACACAGTTTCCTTGATTTTCATACACTCTTATTTTAATTTTTCTTGGGGGGATATTAATTTTATTTACTTACATATCTAATATCGCCTCTAACGAGATATTTAAACCAAATTTAAAAATAGCTCTTCCGGTTCTCTTCACTCCAGCTATTTATTTTATTCTGCCCGAAGAGACACAAAACTTGACTATAGAGAGCCAAAATATAGAAGATATTATCTTCACTAACTTTATAATTTTTAAACCATATACAATCACGATTATACCTATCACCTTATTAATAGCTGCCCATATTATTCTGACTCTCTTAGTAGTAGTAAAAATCAGAAAAATAAGCCAGGGTCCCCTCCGTATTATTTAATGTCAAAACCCTTACGAAAAAACCATCCATTAATTAAAATTATAAACGGGGCATTAATTGATTTACCATCACCTTCAAACATTTCTTATATATGAAACTTCGGGTCCCTTTTAGGATTATGTCTCGCTATTCAAATTATTACCGGATTATTTTTAGCTATGCATTTCGCCTCAGATATTAGAATTGCTTTTTCTTCAGTAGTGCATATTATACGAGACGTAAATAGAGGTTGATTAATCCGAACATTACACGCAAACGGGGCCTCATTTTTTTTTATTTGTATTTACCTCCATGTTTCCCGAGGAATTTACTATGGATCTTACAAAATGTTTCACACCTGAATGACCGGAATTGTAATTCTATTCTTAACCATGGCCGCAGCTTTCATTGGTTATGTTCTACCATGAGGACAAATATCATTCTGAGGAGCTACAGTTATTACTAATCTATTTTCAGCTATCCCCTACATTGGACCCATGTTAGTGGAATGAATTTGAGGGGGATTCGCTGTGGATAATGCCACTTTAACCCGATTCTTTGCCCTACACTTTTTAGTTCCATTTGTTATTATAGCCATAGCAGTTATCCATTTATTGTTTTTACACCAAACAGGCTCTAATAACCCTTTAGGAATTAACGGTAACACAGATAAAATTCCTTTCCACCCATACTTTACATTCAAAGATATTTTTGGATTCACCGTAATAATTATTTCCCTTTTAATAATTACTTTGTGAAGCCCCTACATGTTAGGAGATCCAGAGAATTTTATTCCTGCTAATCCTCTGGTCACTCCAGAACACATTAAACCAGAATGGTATTACTTGTTCGCTTATGCCATTCTTCGCTCCATTCCTAATAAACTTGGAGGAGTCCTGGCTTTAGTGATATCTATCCTAATCATTGCTGTCCTCCCTCTTTCCCAAAAAAGTAACTTCCGATGTCTGACGTTTTACCCTATTTCTAAATTTCTATTTTGACTTTATGTGAGTACAGCTATCTTGTTAACCTGAATTGGAGGAATACCCGTAGAAGAACCTTACATTATTATTGGCCAAAGCCTTACTGTCCTCTACTTTTCTACATTTGAACATGCCCTGTCGCTAACCTCCTGTGAGACAAAATTATGGATAATTACTTTCTTTATCACTTGCCCAATTGCTAATCTACTATGAGACAAAATCATAGAAAAGTAGCTATTTGGCTGACCGGAAAGCGAATGTTTTGAAAACATTTTATAAGAGTTCGAATCCCTTGATAGTTTGCACAAAATATAGAATTAAAAGGAGGTAAACCCCGTAAATAAATTTACAATTTATCGCCTAAATACTCAGCCACCTTTTAAAACAAAAGTGATAACCATATAAGTATCTTTATCTTTGCAAGATAACATTTTAAATTAAAATACATCACTAAAACAAAACCTTAAACAAAACCTTAAATCCTATATATATAAATAAGCAATGCAAAGTAAAAGGAAGAATGCTTTTTCAAGCCAGACTTATTAACTTATCATACCGGTAACGAGGTATAGTCCCACGTAACCACACAATCAAGCTAACTAAAACTCCCACTTTCAAAAAAAATAATAAATTAATACTCCCTCCCAAAAAAAGAATTACCATTACAGTTCTCATCATAATAATTATAGAGTACTCTCCTAGAAAAAGGAGTGCAAACCCTCCTGCTCTATACTCTACATTAAATCCCGACACTAACTCTGACTCACCTTCGGCAAAATCAAAAGGAGTACGATTTATTTCAGCCAAACAAGAAACGACCCAAACTAGAGATAATAAATAGAAAAAAAAGATTATGTAATAAGACTCCTGAAATTCCAAAAAATCATCCAAACTTAATTCTTCTACAATAATAATAAAAGATAACACAATTAAAGCCAATCTAACCTCATAAGAAATAGTTTGTGCAACCGCACGTAACCCCCCTAACAAAGCATACTTAGAGTTAGAAGATCAGCCCGCGATCATTAAAGGATAAACCCCTAAACTAATTACACAAAGAAAAAAGAAAAACCCAAACTCAAAATCAAAAAAACCTCTTATAAAAGGCACCAACACCCACAAAAAAAGAGATATAAAAAACATGAAAACAGGAGAAAAAAAATATAGAGAGTAGTTAGAAACCATAGACCAAGTTTGTTCCTTAGTAAATAACTTGATAGCATCCGAAAAGGGCTGTAAAAATCCCACTACTCCCACTTTATTAGGACCTTTACGAATCTGGATATATCCTAAAACCTTCCGTTCCAAAAGAGTTAAAAAAGCAACAGAAATCAATACACAAACCAATAGTAATACATAATAAATTAATAGCACTATAAATTAGGAAATTTAATCCTATTCTTAGGTTCTAAACCTAATGCATTTTTCTGCCAAATTTATATATTAATTTTTCAACACCAAAATATTATTCCCGAATTTTATCATAAAAGAAACAAGGTTTTACATTAGTTTTTATTACAAAATTTATAATTTCACTGTTAATAATATTCTCAAAAAGTAAAATTTACTATTAATTAATCCTTTCGTACTAAATTAAATTAACTGTCCCAGAAGATAGAAACCAACCTGGCTCACGCCGGTCTGAACTCAGATCGTGTAAAATTTTAAGGGTCGAACAGACCCTAAAGCAAAACTGCTGCACCTTGCCTAAATTTTAGTCCAACATCGAGGTCGCAAACCTTTTTGTCGATTAGAACTCTCAAAAAAGATTACGCTGTTATCCCTAAGGTAATTTTTCCTTGTAATCTTTTTTAAAGGATCAAATAAACTTCTATTGAAGTTTTTAATATCAAGAGTTACTCTTATCTTAATGTCGCCCCAACAAAATACGAACCGTAAACATAAATTAAAAAAATCTAAAAAATCTATATTCTTAACATATTAAACTCTATAGGGTCTTCTCGTCTTTCTGAACTATTTAAGCCTTTTCACTTAAAAGTTAAATTCAATCTTAGTAACAAAAAAAGTTCATTTTTCGTTTAGCCATTCATACCAGTCTCCAATTAAAAGACTAATGATTATGCTACCTTAGCACAGTCAAAATACTGCGGCTCTTTAATTTTCAGTGAGCAGGCCTTACCTTCTTAACAAGAAGGAAATGTTTTTGTTAAACATTCGAAAATGTTATTTGCCGAGTTCTTTTATTACTATATTTATCAAAAAATAAAAAGGAAGATTCAAAACTCATCCCCCATAATCATATCTACTTATATTATCATTTTACCAACGAATTTTAAATTTTAAGTTTTACTTTTTTTATTATGAAAAAAATGTTAAATTCTAACCTTGCCAATAAAAGTAATTACACTTTCCAGTAGCTAATTCTAAGCCTATTTCAAAATAAGAAAATTTACATTTTATAAGTTTCTTTTAGAGCTCATCCCCTAAAAGATAAAAAAATTTCTAGACTGTTTTCAAAAATAAAAAAATCCTCTATTTTTCAAACTAAATTTGTTTCAAAAGTAACTAGATATTAATAAAAGCGATTAGTATATAACCCCTATAAGTATTTTTTCAATTTTATTGACACAAAAACTAAATAATACTTATAAATCTTTTATTTTCGAGAAATTGTTATACATTAAAATTTTGATAACCACTGATACAAAAGGTACCCTTGCTAATAAGTACTATTTTTATGTTTATTTTTCACCCATATTTCAAAATTTCCTTTACAGTACTTATAACCTATTGTTCAAAACTTATTTTGCTACCGCAACTCAAATTTATTATATTTCTACATAAATTTAACTAAAACTATTTTTAACACATAATTAAAAGCCTTGTTACTACAAGTTCCTTTTCAGTGTAAATGAAATGCTTAAAAAGCTTGCTTTTATCAAGTACAATTTCCATTACACTTACCTTGTTACGACTTATCTCATATAAAAATGAGAGCGACGGGCGGTGTGTACACAAGATAGAGCTCTAATCAAATCTCCGCAAGAATTTACTATTAAATCCACCTTCCAGCCTTTTTTCATTCAGCTTTCCGTATTATTCAAATAAATGTAACCCACCTCTTTCTATAATATTAGCTGCACCTTTACTTGAAGTCCATGGTATTATCCATTTCCTGAAAGTTTCCTACTAGAACTAACCGACAACAGCGGTATACAAACTGATTTCAAAATATAGCAAGTTTATCGTGGACCATCGTTTACAGGGCAGGTTCCTCTAATGGGCTATCTCGCCGCCAAATCCGTTAAATTTCATAAATATTAATGTTCTGGGAAATTATAATTAGCAAGTAATAGGGTATCTAATCCTAGTTCAAAACGCCCTTAAATTATTTGAAAAATGTTCATTTTTCAAGATTAAAATTTTACCTAATAATCTTATCTAAATCACACAGAATTACAAATAAAATCCCATAAAAAAATTTTAACTTGTGTCTTACGTATAACCGCGGCTGCTGGCACGCTATTTTCCGACACTTTACTTTTAACTAGTTAAAAATTCCTTTCACAACTAATAATCTTTACTGAGCATAACCATGAAAAATATATTTACTAAAACATTTCCCACCTTAACTAACATGTAAAATCAAAGTTTAGCTAAAAAAACAACACGGATCTAAACGATCTATAATTAAATAGAAAGATCATTCCAAAATTTTAAAGACAATTCGCATCCAAATTTTAAAAAAACATTATTATATTACGTACAATATTAAAATAAAACAAAAAAGTAAAGCAAAATAAAAGGCTACCGCCAACCCCAAACCTCTCTCCCCCAGGCAAAGGTGAAAAAGAAAAAAGAAAAAGGTGGCCTTAAAACAGGAAGAAAAAGGACATAAATGCTTATTTAGCTCAAGGAGAACGTACATTGTTTTTATAAAAAAAATAAAAATTATACCTTATTTTATAGTACTTCTACTTTATGCATTTTTCACACATAAGTTTAACTTATCCTTAAATTAAAAATTTAATGCTTTGTATTAAGCTACTGTATGGTATTTTTAAAACCTAAAATTAATTAGCAAAAAGAGAATTACACTCTTTCCCTTTCAATCAAAATGAAAAGTGCCTTTACACCATTTACTAAAGTGGTACCGTTGCCCTGCCTGTTCCAAGGGAATTAGTAATTGTGTGTGAAATTACATTTTTAACTACGGCTTGTAGTAATATATTTAAATCTAGGTCTAAATATATTATTGCAAGTAAGATGCCTGATAAAAGGATCACTTTGATAGAGTGGGTCATGTAAATTATATTTACTCTTATTAAATTTGTAAAAAGATAAGCTAAATAAGCTTTCGGGTTCATACCCCGACGATGGGCATGGCCCTCTTTTTAATGGTTTTATATTTTCCTCCTTTCATTTATACGTTTTTTGTCTTACTAGGAACGATTATCACTATTTCTTCCAATTCTATATTTGGTATATGAATAGGTCTAGAAATTAATCTAATAGCATTTATCCCAATAATAATTAATTCAGAATTCAACAAAAAAAGAACTGAAGCAGCCATCAAGTATTTTTTAATCCAAGCCTTAGCTTCCGCCATGGTAATTTTTGGCATAATAACGTTTTTTATGTTTAATAGACTTTTTAGATCCGCAGCTTCTAAAGTCTTTATGTCTATTGCACTATGTACAAAACTTGGTATAGCACCTTTTCACTTTTGATTCCCTGAAGTTTTAGAGGGACTTACCTGAATTAATGCCATAATTCTTCTCACCTGACAAAAAATCTCCCCTTTAATTATTTTATCGTTTTTTTTACTTAACAAATTTATTTTAATTTTAGCAGTTTCATCAGCAGTTCTCGGAGCTATTTCAGGTATTAATCAAACATCTGTCCGAAAAATTCTAGCTTTTTCTTCCATTTCCCACTTAGGTTGGATCACCACTATTATAATTGCTAATAGATCCCTCTGAGTAAATTACTTTTTAATCTACGTTATAATTAGATTTATTCTTTGTTTATCCTTTTGAACACTAAACTTAAATTATTTTTCCCAACTAATTACAATAAAAGACTTAAGAAAAAAATTTATAGTATTTATTAACCTATTATCACTAGGAGGGCTACCCCCCTTGTTAGGGTTTTTACCTAAGTGAATAGCTATCTATATTCTAAAATGAAAATTTAGAGTTTTAACTGTCCTGATTTTTTCCAGTCTTATCACATTATTCTTTTACACTCGGTTATGTTTTAGTACATTCACCCTCCATGTACAAAATAACCTATGACTCATCAAAGAAAATAATAAAAAAAAAAGAATTATTTTGAGAACTCTAATATTATTCTCAGTCCTGGGCATCTTACCTTTAAGCCTAATCTTTTTATAATATTTTAGGTTAAAGAAACCAGTAGCCTTCAAAGCTTCTATTAGATTTAGAATCTAAATATTA